CCGTTTGGCTAGCCAAACGCGGGTTGGTTCATAGATCGTTGGGCTTCGATTACCAAGGAATAGAGACTTTACAAATAAAGCCCGAGGATTGGCATTCTATTGCTGTAATTTTATATGTATATGGTTACAATTATTTACGTTCGCAATGTGCCTATGATGTGGCACCAGGTGGCCTCTTAGCCAGTGTGTATCATCTTACGAGAATAGAATATGGTGTCAATCAAGCGGAAGAAGTCTGCATAAAAGTATTTACTCACAGGAGTAATCCTAGAATTCCATCTGTTTTCTGGGTTTGGAAAAGTACGGATTTTCAAGAACGAGAATCTTATGATATGTTAGGAATCACGTATGATAGCCATCCACGACTGAAACGGATCTTAATGCCCGAAAGTTGGATAGGGTGGCCTTTGCGTAAGGATTATATTGCCCCCAATTTTTATGAAATACAAGATGCTTATTGAATGATAAAAAACGAGTCTTAGCTTCTACAACTACAGACCCTCGCGGAATATTTTGAATTCTATTCTTTTTTCGATCAAACAAACAGAAGAATTGAGGTATTCATATTATTATAGATAGCTTGATCTCCAATTTAGAAGATACTTTTTTTTTCGTAAAAGCCGAGCCAATAGGATGAACTAAAAAAAAAAGAGTTCTGCATTATGAACTTTGTATCGCGCACATAACTTAGTAAACTTGAGTTCCATAACTGGGAATGAATAAATAAGATCGGAAAGCAATAAATTAGGGGGGGTACAATTCTCTTTCTATTGTATCTAAAGAATCTTGGGGTATTTCTGCCCTTTTCTATAGATACTAGACCTTTTTTTTACTTATTTGATTCTTTCAAACAGAACTCATTTAACCTTTCGAATATATATTATGTATAAAATATTATATGTTCTTTTTGAACGCATGGATCCACAACATGAACAAAAAAAAGAGAGGGGGATAAAGGATGATTGCACTTTTTTTCGAAAAATACGGTTAATTTGAAGAATAGAACTTATCAAAATTAATCAACCCTATGCCAAGAACCAGATTTGAACTGGTGACACGAGGATTTTCAGTCCTCTGCTATACCAGGTGAGCTATCCCGGCCATTACCGAAGTATCATCCTCATTTGACGAGATGACTTAGGTCTATGTCAATTAAAAGAAACGCAAAAGTAGTAAATGAAAAACGTTTTGGACCGAGAATTTCTTGGATCTTCGAAAAGAAGACTTTCTAAGTTTTAAAATGAAAAATGATATAGATTCTAAATAATTCAAATCGATATTTCTTTCTCATTTGTAAGTGTATGAGATATCCCTATCCCACAAGACTTGTATATAATAAGAAAAGAAATTAGAGTTTGTAAAAGCGTAGGATGAATGAAAAAAGATAATGAATTCTTGAATAACTAAAAAAAAAAGGGTAAGGTATCAAACAGGTTTTTTGGGGGGAGTAGGGTTGGGGATAGAGGGACTTGAACCCTCACGATTTTAAAAGTCAACGGATTTTCATCTTACTATAAATTTCATTCTTGTCAGTATTGACATGTAGAATGGGACTCTATCTTTATTCTCGTCCGATTAATAAAGGATCTATCAGACTATGAAGTGAATTATTTGATCAACACAAGTTAGTGAACTCCATTTGTTAGAACAGCTTCCATTGAGTCTCTGCACCTATCCCTTTTTTCTCGCTTTCTAAACTCCGGTTTGTTCGCGTAAACCAGGATTTGGCTCAGGATTGCCCATTGTTAATTCCAGGGTTTCTCTGAATTTGAAAGTTATCACTTAGTAGGTTTCCATACCAAGGCTCAATCCAATTAAGTCCGCAGCGTCTACCAATTCCGCCATATCCCCTTTTTGCTTTGAGATTAGGATCTCATTATGATGTCTTTCCATTTTTCTTATGCCGAAACCTTGGAATTCATTACTTCATTACATATCGATACTTTTTTTATTTCTTTGGTATCTTCTTTCATTTTTTTTTAGCCCCATCCATATTGATTTAGTCTAATCAACAAAGATTCTATCATTTTTGTATTTGCAATTCAATATGGTTATATATTACATAACATATATGTTCTTCCTTTTCTCATCTTTGTCTGAAATTAAAAAAAATAGTCGAAGGGTCGATTTTTTTTACTTCCATGAAAAGAAATTTCTGATTATTATTGAAATTTAGAATCCTACAATGTGCAATGGAAAAAGATTCTAAGTCTACTTCGTAGATTTTAAATTCGAATAATTCTAAAAAATGCTATTTGAATATTCATTTCGAATATTAATTCGAATAATTCTAGAATATTCGAAATAAAATCCAAAGATAAAAAGTATAAAAGAATAATAATAGCATGAGGTTAGAACAAAAAAAAAAGAATTTCAAATCAGATATCATTTAACTAAAAAAAAAAGATTTCTGATCTAATTAAGATTTTCTTATTTAGAAACTAATGAAATCAAAATTAGAAAGTCGATATATTGCTATATTCTAGTAATTAATTAAGTATTTAATGAAAGTCACTATTTATTTGAGCTATATTCTGTTCTAGAATATATGGAATATGGTTCATTAATATATGGAATATGATTCATTCTAATATAGATAAGGAAAAATATGAATAGAATAGTTAATTGATACGATCTAGTAGTTTAGTGAATTTGTATGCATGCGCTATTTTATTTGAGCCCGCTTAGCTCAGAGGTTAGAGCATCGCATTTGTAATGCGATGGTCATCGGTTCGATTCCGATAGCCGGCTTTTCATATTTTTTCGTTTTTTTTTTTTTACATGATTTTTAATGTACTTTCAAAATAAAAGAAGATTTAAAAGACTTTTTTCACCTTTTTCAAAAAGTTACCGCGCCATTTATATTATGTCATACAAACTTCAATATAGGAATATATATTGGGTAAAGGGGTTAGATCTTTGCAAAATAAATCCAGAAAAGAAAATAAAGGAAAATTTTTGGGATTTATTTGATTTATATATATTGGATATACAATAAAAAAAAATCTGTATATTGAGAGAATATATCTTCGGACTCTTTGTATTCCAATAGTTTATTGGAGTGGATTTCACGTCATTTATCATTATCATTTAGTTCAGTTTTAATTTTCTTGAGTTTTGTACAATTTCAATAAAAAAAGGAGTCTTTATGTCACGTTACCGAGGGCCTCGTTTTAAAAAAATACGCCGTCTGGGGGCTTTACCGGGACTAACTAGTAAAAGGCCTAGGGCAGGAAGCGATCTTAGAAACCAATCGCGCTCCGGAAAAAAATCTCAATATCGTATTCGTTTAGAAGAAAAACAAAAATTGCGTTTTCATTATGGTCTTACAGAACGCCAATTACTTAAATATGTTCGTATCGCCGGAAAAGCCAAGGGGTCAACAGGTCAAGTTTTATTACAGTTACTTGAAATGCGTTTGGATAACATCCTTTTTCGATTGGGTATGGCTTTGACTATTCCTCAAGCGCGCCAATTAGTTAACCATGGACATATTTTAGTTAATGGTCGTATAGTTGATATACCAAGTTATCGCTGCAAACCCCGAGATATTATTACAGTGAAGGATGAACAAAACTCTAGAACTTTGGTTCAAAATCTTCTTGATTCATCTGCCCCCGAGGAATTGCCAAACCATCTGACTCTTCACACATTCCAATACGAAGGGTTAGTCAATCAAATAATAGATAGGAAATGCGTCGGTTTGAAAATAAATGAATTGCTTGTCGTAGAATATTACTCTCGACAGACTTAATAAACCTAACTTAAGTAAAAAAATAACTAAAAACAAGAGTTCGTACAACTCCCCTTTGTCCCTCTTTTTTGATTAAAAATAAAAAGGCACAAGGTAAGGGTTTTTGTCAGGGAATCTTTTTCCTATTCATGTATCATAGATTGGTAGGGAGGTTTGGATCCCTTGTTTGCTCTTCCCAGCATTTTCCATATCAAAGAAATGTAGATTTTATATCTATTCTTTTTTATTGGATACATTGTGGTCAATCACGTAAGACTGGTTAATTAGTTGAAAGTACGGAAAGAGAGGGATTCGAACCCTCGGTAAACAAAAGTTTACATAACAGTTCCAATGTTACGCCTTCAACCACTCGGCCATCTCTCCGACATCAGGATTATGACTGAGTACCTGGGTGAATAGCGAGTTATTCATCGTTTTTTACATTATGGTTAATAGATACCTTTTTTGACCGGAAAAAATTGGCAGTAGATAGAAGGTTTTTTTATTTTAACGAGTCCGCTTTTATGTTAGTTCGTACTATACAATTCCTTTGTTTGTGAGAAAATTTTCTCGCAAAAGAAAAAATAAAGGAAATAAAAAGAGTTATAGAATGGATTACTACCTATGCCAAGATCGCGTATAAATGGAAATTTTATTGATAAAACCTTTACAATTGTAGCCGATATCTTATTACGAGTCATTCCGACAACTTCCGGAGAAAAAGAGGCATTTACTTATTACAGAGATGGTGCGATTTGATTATCATTATTTTTTTTATTTCTCGCCGATTTGGAATAGAAATAAAAACGAGTATTGAAAAAAATCTACGCTTTTGAAGGTGAAGTTTATAATATAAAAAAAGCAATCCCTTCTGTCATGTATCCACGATTAATGCAGCCTTAGATGCTTCAATTGTGAATTCTAGTATTGAGCAAAAGGTTTTTACCTATGGTTCCCGTATTACAGATCAATCCTACTACACTAATACAATATACGAATAGGAGGCATAGGGGAAGAAACACTACGCCGAGAAATCAACAACACGAAAACTTTCTTAAAAAGGATTCCTTTTCTTTCTTCTTCTTTGGGATTGGGACTAATTAAAATGGTTGGAACAATAAACATCCATCTCGTTCGTACTTTGGATACCCGTATAACCATTGAAGACTGTTGAAGTGACTAATTCCCGGAAATTTAGGGGCGTTGAGAACAAAGAAATTTTTAGAGTTTCCTTTCTTATTTTTATCTAGCATGAACTACTTGGTAGTAAGAAAAGATCTTTTGCAAGAAGGTTGGCTAGGGATTTCTTGTAAAAACATTAGCCCCGCTTAGTTCATAATGACATCAAATTTTTCCATATATTATTTTCATTATGCACCTAAAGGAGGAGCCGTATGAGATGAAAATCTCACATACGGTTCTGAAACGGAGAATTCGTTAAAGCGAATGACGACCGTAACGGATGTCGGCTCAATCTGAAGGAAATTATGCGGAAGCATTACAGAATTATTATGAAGCTATGCGACTAGAAATTGACCCCTATGATCGAAGTTATATACTCTATAATATAGGCCTTATCCACACAAGTAATGGGGAACATACCAAAGCTTTAGAATATTATTTTCGGGCATTAGAACGAAACCCCTTTTTACCACAAGCTTTTAATAATATGGCTGTGATCTGTCATTACGTGCGACTATCTCCACTATAGAAAAAAAGAACGAACAGCTAGTCAATGAAATACTAGAAACACAAAAAAGGGCTTTCTACATAAGCATCGGCCAAAACGATTTTTTATCAGCTGTAGCAAATAAATAAACTTCATAGATCGAAATATGAAGTGAAGACTAGATATGCCTAAATACTTGATTTCTATGGATAAAAAAAGATTTAATTGATAGAGGAAGCACCGTAAAGATCGATTGGAAAGGTTTTGGACCGATACAACAAGAGCTGTTTATTTATATCATAATATGAGATAAATCTTAGGAATCTACTTATGTAATAGAGTGGATCCCCTAAGGTATTGAGCAGCGGTGTAGCATCAGATCCTAAAGACAGTAAGTCTTTTTCTTTTTTATGACGTATGAAAAAAAGTCTTTTTCAAAGATTCTATATAAATTTTTATATGAAAGCGGGATAGTTACCTTTCAGAAAATTCTAATATCTAATAACAGTGAACATGCCTTTTTTTTCTGAAGGTAGGAGAAAAGATAAAACTTATTATATTAATTAATTTATTAATTAAAATATATTAATTTTAATTAAAATATATTAATTCAATCAAAATGAAAGTTTGAAACTCATGTAATTACTCTCTTTTGTTTAATCCAAGAAAAACCGAACATCTATAAGAAATCTCATTTAATTAGACATTCAATTAGACATTCAATTAGATATAAAGTTAAAGTAAGTTAAAGTTAAAAAACCCGTACACCAAAACAAAAGAGTTGGTTGGCGAGCCGTATGAGGTAGGAAACTCTCAAGTACGGTTCTCAGGGAGGGAATTGGCCCGCCTATTCCGACCGTGGAGAACAGGCCATTCAACAAGGAGATTCTGAAATGGCGGAGGCTTGGTTCGCCCAAGCCGCGGAGTATTGGAAACAGGCTATAACGCTGACTCCTGGTAATTATATTGAAGCACAGAATTGGTTGACGATCACGAGGCGCTTCGAATAAGAACTTTTCCTTTGTTTCTTTTTTTTTTATACATATCTTTATTTGTTTTTACAATTAATCGTTTTTTAGTTTCTTGGCCCTCTCGGTCAAATAAAACAGATCCCGATTTTTCTATAAGAAGAACCAATCAAATAAAAAAATTTCATTATATCCTTTTCTCAAATCGTTCTATATTCATTTGGTATTCTCTAGTACATGAATATGAGAATATCTATATATCTAGCTTTTTCTATTTTTTCTATTAAAACCAATAAAAGAGATTTGAAAATGACTAAATATCAATATTTCTTAGTAATGACTAATAAGCTAAGCGTTTATTGAAATAGAATAATATCCAATATTTAAAACAGAAAAAATCGGCTACATTTTGGAACTTATAATTGAAATATGAATACACTAAATTAGGTTATAAAAAAACTCTTTGTGTACCAACGTGCGAAAACTTTTTTTTTATGGGTCCCATTGAGCACCCTATGGATATGTCATAATAGACCCGAACACTTGCCCCAGATCGACTTCCAGATCATAATTGCTCTAGTGAATAACTAAAGAAAATAGATATGAATAGATGGGCGATAGAAGAGAAAGAAAAAAATTCTAAGCATCTATCATCGGTTCACTAATTACTTGAGTGACTGTTGGCGGGTTTCTTTGTATGTGTTGTCCGGAAAGAGGAGGACTCAATGATTATTCGTTCGCCGGAACCAGAAGTCAAAATTTTGGTAGATAGGGATCCCATAAAAACTTCTTTCGAGGAATGGGCTAAACCCGGTCATTTCTCAAGAACAATAGCTAAGGGACCTGATACTACCACTTGGATCTGGAACCTACATGCTGATGCTCACGATTTTGATAGTCATACCAGTGATTTGGAGGAAATCTCTCGAAAAGTATTTAGTGCCCATTTTGGCCAACTCTCTATCATCTTTCTTTGGCTGAGTGGTATGTATTTCCACGGTGCTCGTTTTTCCAATTATGAAGCATGGCTGAGTGATCCTACTCACATCGGACCTAGTGCTCAGGTGGTTTGGCCAATAGTGGGCCAAGAAATCCTGAATGGAGATGTGGGCGGAGGCTTCCGAGGAATA